CAGAATTGATTTTCCTTGATGTCTAACATAATGCATCAAAAGATCCTGACGAAGCCATAAGCCGATCGGAAAATCATTAGCAAAGACTTCTTCTGCATGATGCTTTATTTTTGCATAGAAAAATATTCGTTCAAAAAAGACACCAAAAGATGTTAATCGTAAATGAGAAGATTCATTACGGAGAAAAAGTAAGACAGATTCGTATTCACAAACATGAGAATTATACAGGAACAAGAAAAATCTTGGATTCCTTTTTGAAAAAAGAGTACTAGATTTATTTGTAACGTCTTTGGTACTAATAAAACTATGAGTATTATAATCGTCGTGAAGAAAAAGCCCTAATAAATGCAAAGAAGAAGCATCTTTGACGCAACAGTGAAGGGTTTGAACTAAAGTTTCCCGATGAATCGGAAAGGGTATTAGTACATCGAAGACATAATTTAAATGTATTAATTTGTCCTCTAAAAAAGGAAATATTGAATGAATTGATACTAAATTAGAATACTTTACAAGTGCTTTGCCCGTTAAGGAAGATACTAATCTTAGGGCAAGGGGTATTTCTACAATGACTGTAAATCCCTCTGATATCATTTGAGAATACAAATTTGCATTGAACCTAAAAACTTTATTTTGGTTAGAATCATTATCGTAAATAATCAAATGATTTCTTTGATACATTCGAAAAATTAAACGTTTTACAATCAGTAAACTATATTGATTGTCATAAACCACATTAACTACATTTTCTAAAAAATTCACTCTATTTAAACCCTGATCACGAACAAACGCATAGATATACTCCCGAAAGATAAGGGGGTATAGGAGTTCATATTTCTTGGATGATCTATCTAGCGCTAAACATCCTTGAGATTCCACCATTTGAAATTCGATTTGAACCGAAAATAGGATGGGATATATTGAGTTATCAAATGATACATAGTACGATAGAGTTACAACAAGATATTTATTATATTAAATTATATTAATTTTATAAATTAAAAAACAAAAAGGAGGATACCTTACTTCTGCGTAAAAAGGTACGACTTAAAAAGGACCTTCTATTCTCTCTTTTTTTGACCAATTGATTTATGTTCATTCTCGGCTAACAAGATGGTTAGAAATCCTTTATTTTTGCAATCCAATCGCTCTTTTGATTAAATGATTAAAAAAACTCTCTTTATCAATATACTGCTTCCTTCATACACATTTATCCATAATGGAGATAGAAAATAGTTAGGATTCAAAACAATATGCTCATGGTAAAAGCCTTTCCCCGCGTCAAGCACTAATATAGTTTTAACGTCTAATTAGATCGGGTAATCATTCACAAATTAAGATTAAGAATAGTAGCTCGTTACTTTTTCTTTTCCTATAATTGGGACCTATAGTTAGGTCTTATCCATTTATTTTTTGACCTAACTTTCAATTTAGTTTTGATTTATTTTCTTCCAAATAAAAAATTCAAATAATTTAAACAAGGTTTGGCCCGATTCCCATAACAGTAAGAATGAAATATTCTTATAATTCTTTACGACATGCTGCTTTTTCCAGTTATTCCTTTCAGGATCAGTCGCGGTCTTACAAACTCTACCGATGATATAGACGAATATTTTGTTTCATACAAATGTGTAAAAGATGCTAGCCACACTTAAAAGCCGAGTACTCTACCGTTGAGTTAGCAACCCGAACTAAAAAAATTAGAAGGTATAGATACAATCGGAATCCCAATAAATAAAATAAATAAAGATAAACCGAAAAGCAGAGATAATAAGTTATATATTATATATATATTATGAAATTATAAATATTTAATACACTGTTGTCAATAGAAATGGGAATTCGGAGAAAAGAATACAATAAATTGACAAATTAAATTTCAATTTGTCAATTTATTAAATAAAAAAAAACTAAGGATTTGTGTTGGGTTGGCACTCCATATAGAAATATAGAACCGACATAGAGTCATAAAGGATGTAGGCGGATAAATAAAAAAAATGAAATATAAAAGCTCCAGGTTTATTCAATTTATCTCAATCAATCTAAGTAAAAAAGAAAAGATTAAGCCTTTATCTTAATCTTAATCTTATTTGTTAATATAATTCTACTGAACAAACGCCGGTTGACGTGACAATAGACTTTTATCATTATAATTATAAAAGTTATGAAAGAACAATACTAAGTTAAATATTATATAACTCTCTCCTGGAGACACAATGTCAAAGAAAAGATTAGACAAAACTCTAAAAAAATTATTCGCAACTTCTTTCAGTTCTATATATTTCAAATATAGATATATATTTGAACTAGATATTTATATATCTATATTTCATTAATTTACTTTAATTGACTTTTGGTTGGTGATTAGAGTGAAGGTTCATAAAAACACCTGCCTTCGTGGAAATATCATGAACAGTTCCTGTAGGCTGAGCGCCTTTTTCAAGGAAATATAGAATAACAGAAACATTTAAATAGGTTTGACTCTTTATCGGATCATAAAAACCCACTTTACAAAGAGCTCTTCCTTCTCTTCGGGAGCGAACATCAATTGCAACGATTTGATAAATGGCTCATTGGGATAGATGTAGATAAGCCCCCCCGAGAAACGTATAAGAAGTTTTCACCTCGTACGGCTCAAGAAAATCCAAGTTCTATTTATGTATAGAATTCTAATGTTAAATAGGTCGTCAACGCAATTAGACCAAGAATTATCTTTCTTTCTTTACCATATGATATATGATTTAACTATTTGTTGTTTATTATTCTTTCGCTATCTATTCGTATTTACTCTCATAACTCAAGTTGGATAGCGAAACAATTTCCTTTATTGAGTGGTCTCTAATCCATTTTCTTTTTGCCTGTTGACTTTCGAATCCATTGTTTTTTTCTTCATTTTAATCTAGTTCTTGTTTTGTTGTTGAGACAATTGAAAACGGTATTTCCTTGTTCTAAGATCCTTTATCTTTCTTTGACTTGAATCAGTGGGTTTAGACATTACTTCAGTGATCTTTAATCGTCAAAACGGCAGCAACATACCTTTTTTTTTTGTAATTTCCCTGTATCACGGAACCATATTAAAGGTGGATTCCTGTGTAATACACTTTCGATTTCATCGAAAAGTTTTTACAAATTCCAACAAATTTGAAGTTAAGACTCGCTTAAATTGGATCCTTTGGATTTCCATATTGAAAATATACTTAACAAAGTTGTCTTAATTTATTACTTGATATTAACCCTAGATTCTTGCCTCCAATAAACAAATCAATATGTTCTGCTCGAACTCCATCTTGTACAGTTTACATCAACCCCCCCCCCCCTACTAAACAAAATAACAGTTATAGTGGAACAGAACAAATGATGTCGAGCCAAAAGCATTTTCAGTGCTATATAAAAAAAAAATGGTGGTGTAAAAATCCACAGTGGATCGTGTCCTTCAAGTCGCACGTTGCTTTCTACCACATCGTTTTAAACGAAGTTTTACCATAACATTCCTTTTAATTTGGAACCAGTATGCAATTAATTCCATTATAGAATCAATGAATAGTCATTGGTTTGGTCCGTACCCAGTAATCGCTATTTTACGTTTCTTGTTACTTGTTATATTACTTTATATTATTATATTAAATTTTTATATTAAATAAATATCGTTTATCAAGAAGTCGCAGAAAAAATCACATTTAACCCCAGTATAGCTAGATAGCATAGCTATTTATATATATTCTAATATAATCTTCTATATTATAAATATATAATATAAATAATAATATATATAAAATATAAATAATGTCATCAATTATATGACATATATATTAATACATTATATGATATATATATGAAGTAAGTATATAATAGTAAATAATATTACATTATTCTAATAATATTAGAATACTATAATATTCGGCTGGGTGTTTATACCGATATACTCTGGGACGGAAGGATTCGAACCTCCGAATACCGGGACCAAAACCCGTTGCCTTACCACTTGGCCACGCCCCATTTATAATTTCTATTTGACACTAATAAACACTAAAATTGGTACTGATTGGTCGTCAACTTGAGTTGAAATATCATCTATCAAATAAATATCTAATAAATTTGATTATTGAGAGAGTTTTTCTATGGGTAAATATAAAATTAAACAAATGAATTTATTGATAATTATATCTAATTCAATTAAGATATTATATGTAAGTATGATTTATTCGATTCATTTTTGATTTTAAAATTGAAGAAGGTTTTTGTGTTTATCTATTTGATTTTTATTCCTTTCCCCTGGTATAAATAATGCAACTTCTAAACAACTCAATCACAATAAATATAATTACCCTGAAGAACAAAATGTTTGTTATGCTTAATATATTAAGTTTAATCTGTATCTGTCTTAATTCTACCCTTTATTCAAGTAGTTTTTTCGCCGCCAAATTGCCCGAAGCCTACGCTTTTTTAAATCCAGTCATAGATGTTATGCCAGTAATACCGGTTCTTTTTTTTCTCTTAGCTTTTGTTTGGCAAGCTGCTGTAAGTTTTCGGTGATACTTTTAATTAACAATTAAAGACTATTTTTGAATCAATATTTATAAATTTAATAGTATTTAAAACCGCCCTAAATATCTGGTTTAGTGGAAAAAGTCTAACAATCGCTAAGATCAGATAAATCTTACAGTATAAACCCTCGATTCAAATAGCGAAATTCTGGTATAGCTGTAATAAGAATAAGTTCGGAACACCACATTTGACTTGATTATTATGACCTTTTTTCATCTTTCATCGGAAGACCTCTTAGAGTCTTCCAAAGTGTCTAATTGTGGATATCAAAGAAAATTTTTCGTAATTTAAAAATTCCCTTGTTGTTAAGTTATTAACAATGTTTTTTTTTTTTTCAAATTATTTTCTTTTTCTAGCCTCAAAAAAACTTCGGTGGCTATTTAAAATAAAAAAAAAATATATATATAAACTATACTAAAATACCCTATTATATTTATATATTTTAATAAATAATTAATAATTATAATTAAAGTTAAAGTAGGGTACTTTAGTATAAAATAGAAATATACGCATGGAGGATCTACTCTCTTTTTTTTTTTTCTAAAAAAGAATTTTGGAGATTATGTAATGCTTACTCTAAAACTATTTGTTTACACGGTAGTGATATTCTTTGTCTCTTTATTCATCTTCGGATTCCTATCTAATGATCCGGGACGTAATCCTGGACGTGAAGAATAAATAAGATTTTATTTGTTTTTCTTGCTCGATTTTAAAATATTCTTTAGTAGGATTTTAGCTCTTTCACATTTTTAACTATTAAAATAACTTAATTAAAAAAAAGTAAATATTAAATATAAAGTTATCAATAAAAACGGAAAGAGAGGGATTCGAACCCTCGGTACGAAAAACTCGTACAACGGATTAGCAATCCGACGCTTTAGTCCACTCAGCCATCTCTCCCCAACTGACAAAGAAAAGGGCAATTACTATATTACAAATTACATAAGTCAAAATAAGTCTTGAAAAAATACTTTTCTTTAGTTTATCTTATATATATTAAAATAAAAAAGTACTTTTTTATTTTGTCGAAATAAACCTTTTCTTTCCCCGACTTGGCCTGGCCAGTACCTAGCTGGGCCTGGCCTCTTTTATTTCAATGAATCAAATTTCAAAAATTTCGTTAATTTGCAAACCGAAAAACTTATTTTTGATATTGAAACAATGAAATGATAAGAGGAACTATTTTGATTCCTTTGATATATAACCCAAATGTCATTTGCTATCTTAATTTCTTGTCTTTTTTTTAGTACTTAATTAAAAATTAAAGTAAGATACCAAAACAGGGGAACTTTGAATTCTTGTTGCTTGTTCACTGTATTTTTATGTTATGTTACGACTTAAATAATTTTGTCAAGCCATATCCGACAAAAACCTCTAAGCAAAAAACTTGGTATTTAAATGGAGCCGAATCTCATTATGTTCTCTTGTTTACGCTCTAATTTGCATTTAGACAAAAATTTAATTTATATATAATAATCGTATTGTAGCGGGTATAGTTTAGTGGTAAAAGTGTGATTCGTTCGATTAATCTCTCAATAGTTAAGGGGTCCCCGGGGGTGATTAATATCCCCATTCCCCATCAAAAACTTTATCTTGTAATAAAGGATTTACTCCTTTACCTCTGAATGAAAAAATCGAGGAAGAATATATATTCTCGTAATTTGTAGTCAATTAGAAATTTAAAAATTAGATTATGAAATTACGAAACATAATATTTTTTAGTGGATCCATACTTCCAATTGAATGAATATGAGAGAGGAATCCATGGATAAAAATAGAAAATAGCTTTCTAATCGTAACTAAATCTTCAATTTTTTTTCTATTGTATATAGTATTGTATATAGAAAAGTGAAGCAAAATAGCTATTAAAGAATGTATTTGGTTTACTAAAGACATTGCCAAATCTTTTAGCTCGATTGAAACAAAAAGCTTTTCCTAAGGGTTCTATTAAATAGAAATAGAGAACGAAGTAATTAGAAAGAGTCTTAGAAACGCCTCCTTTTCTATAAGGATTGTCTAGAAAGCAAGTCGGTTATTTTGAATACATTCAGACAGAAAAGCTGACATAGATGTTATGGGTCGAGTTTTTTTAATGTCGTTCATCTCTTAATCTTACATTTCGAAATGGATTCATCTTCCATAAAGGAGCCGAATGCAACCAAAGTTTCATGTTCGGTTTTGAATTAGAGACGTTAAGAATGATGAATCAACGTCGACTATAACCCCTAGCCTTCCAAGCTAACGATGCGGGTTCGATTCCCGCTACCCGCTTGTACTTACTTTATCTCTTAACTCTAGTCAATATTTCTAGTAATCTCGCTCTAGTAATCTCGCTATTAAAAAAAAATATATATTAAAAAAAAGAAATATGAATAAAATTTCAAAAATTAAAAACAATTATAAAACAAGATAAGTAATGCAATGCATTATTGAAGGGAATACACAATTCCCATAAGTTTTTCACATATTTCTTTTTTCCGAAAAAGAAAGGCAAAAAAATATGGAAATGAAAAGCGTCCATTGTCTAATGGATAGGACAGAGGTCTTCTAAACCTTTGGTATAGGTTCAAATCCTATTGGACGCAATTTATTTCCATATATCTTTTATATTTCTATGTCACGAACGCTTTTTTGAATGATTTGAATAAGAAATGAAATCCACTTTTTACTATATGCCTTTTACTTATAATTTACCTTGCCGATTTAAACTAATTCTAATTAATGTACTTCTAGTTGTTATTCAGACTTCTTATTGTTATTGAAGGAGAAAACGCTCCATCTGTTCCTGAATAGCTTCGTTCAAAAGTACTTCTGCTTCCTCAGTAAATGTCTTGGTAAAAGATATGATTTCTTGGAATTGAGGTTTATTACTTTTTAAGTAAGTACGTAAATCAACGATAAATTTCCTTACCTGTGCAATTTCTAATGAATCAAGATAACCATTCGTTCCGGTATAAA